GTAGGGAATTTATTGAAACCATTGAATTCGGAATATGGAAAAGTAGCTCCAGGATGGGGGACTACACCACTTATGGGGGTTGCAATGGCTCTATTTGCAATATTTTTATCTATTATTTTGGAAATTTATAATTCTTCCATTTTACTGGACGGAATTTCAATGAATTAGTTTATAAAAGTTTCTAAAAACGGGAAGTCCTTATTTTTCAATAAATCAATAAAAAAGGATTATTTTACTTAAACTTACTTAATACTTCAACTTAAGATTGCTTAAGACTTGTATTTATAGACTATTCTGGTAGTTCGATCGTGAAATTTATTTGTTTCAATATTTCATTTCCGGAATATGAGCGTGTGACTTGTTATAATTGATCCTATTGATAATACAGAGAATGTACCTGTCATCTCTATCAAGATGATTCTACTTCGTCAGATATTTATTCTAGTCTCTGGAGCACGGACTATATAGAATAGATCAATAAAAGAAATATTTGAACTATGATTCATACCTATTCTTCAGACCTCGCAAGCGGATGGAAATAGGCCTTTTCGAAATCAAACAAATTTTTCCTTTCAGTTTTGACCAAAAGAAAACTCTTTCTATAGCTATAGATATAGATTTTATTGAGTCATTACATTCATTGAATAAGTGATGATCAAATGGTTTTTACTCAGAGAAACTTTTAGTTTAGCTTTTGCTTTCTTAAATCATCGTGGTTCTAGTATGAATCTGAGGTTTCAATTGATTCATAGGGTCTCAACAAGAGAATTCTTATCAAATAATATCAAATAAAGTAAAAAAAAAAAAAGATAGGTAAGAGAAGATTCAAGAGGCCTGTTATAATTAACATAAAGAAAGATGGAGGAGCCAACTTGAGATTGTATTTCTTGGCATTATCATCACAAAGAAGAGATTCCGGATTTTTCTTATTCTTACTTCGTATCTTTGGGTCAAATAGAGTGACGTGGCTAAGACCCAAGAAGTTTTGAACTATCTATTCCATATCCATTGAAACCAGTATTTGTGTGTTTCGGCTTGAGCCGTACGAGATGAAATTCTCATATGTGGCTCTCAGAGGGGGAGTCCTTCTTGGGTTACCTATCTCAATAAAGTATATGATTGGTTCGAAGAACGTCTCGAGATTCAAGCGATTGCAGATGATATAACTAGTAAATATGTTCCTCCTCATGTCAACATATTTTATTGTCTAGGCGGGATTACGCTTACTTGTTTTTTAGTACAAGTGGCTACGGGTTTTGCTATGACTTTTTACTATCGTCCAACTGTTACAGAGGCTTTTTCCTCTGTTCAATACATAATGACTGAGGCCAATTTTGGTTGGTTAATTCGATCAGTTCATCGATGGTCAGCAAGTATGATGGTTCTAATGATGATCTTGCACGTATTTCGTGTGTATCTTACGGGTGGGTTTAAAAAACCCCGCGAATTAACTTGGGTTACGGGGGTGGTTCTGGCTGTATTGACCGCATCTTTTGGCGTAACTGGTTATTCCTTACCTCGGGACCAAATTGGCTATTGGGCAGTCAAAATCGTAACAGGCGTGCCTGAAGCTATTCCTATAATAGGATCGTCCCTGGTAGAATTATTACGTGGAAGCGCTAGTGTGGGCCAATCCACTTTGACTCGTTTTTATAGTTTACATACTTTTGTATTACCTCTTCTTACTGCCGTATTTATGTTAATGCACTTCCCAATGATACGTAAGCAAGGCATTTCAGGTCCTTTATAGAAAAGGCAGATCATATATATTTGTAATTTATCATATAGGGGAGGAACAAAAATATTTAATTGCTACAAAACAAATATGGATTATTGAAAAATTAAGGCATGTTATTTGGATACTTCTCTTCAACTCTGAAGTATTGTATTGTTACGAATAGTTGAAGTATATTTTACTAAAAGAGGATGGATTATGGGAGTGTGTGACTTGAACTATTGATTGTTCCATGCGGATATATGATTTTTTCCGCCACGTTGGAATTCACAACCCAATGTGTCTCTGCATCCAACCATCAGGTCAATCCCCTTATGTAGCATAGGATAGGCCGGTTAGCTTGAGGAGAATCTTTTCTATGATTATACCCTAATCATGTTATGCATGAACAGGCTCCGTAAGATCCCTAGAATAAGTGATGTGGCATGATCCAATGTTCTATCTATTCCACTTTGTTTGATTTTTTTTATTATAATTAGAATAATTAGAAAATTATAATTTATTAATTTATTAGTAATTAGATATTAGATTAGATAGATAGTATTTATTTGATTAATTTGATTTGATAGTAATCTAATTATAGTATGTAGATGCATTCATTTCCTTTGCATCGACCCTGATCTATAATACTATCGGAGTGAAATAAGGGATCTAAAGAAGAACAGAGATTAGACTTTATTAATAATAAGTAAAAACTTTGTATTGTTGTATGTAAGAAAATCGAGATTTTGTGGGGATAAATAGCAAACAAAAGACATGAGATAATCCAAAAAGCACTTGATCATTATCGAATTTGTAAGCCTGCTTGGATATGGAGCATTTCTTTGCCAGAACTGAATTCTTTGCAATGAGCAATGAATCGTTGCAACCCGGGGAAATGGAATTTCATAAATCTTTTCTTACATAGAGTCATTCTACATTGTATATGTAGATATGTATGATATGAAATATAGATTCTCTATGTACCCATTTATGTTCTATGGATCTATTTCTGTCATTCTTTTGATTCTTGTGCTCGAGCCGGATGATAAAAAATTATCATGTCCGGTTCTTTTGGGGGATGGATCCTTAAGAATTCACCTATCCAAATAACAAAGAAACCTGATTTGAACGATCCTGTATTAAGAGCTAAATTGGCTAAGGGTATGGGGCATAATTATTATGGAGAACCTGCATGGCCCAATGATCTTTTATATATTTTTCCAGTAGTAATTCTAGGCACTATTGCATGTAATGTAGGCTTAGCAGTTCTAGAGCCGTCAATGATTGGTGAACCGGCAGATCCATTTGCAACTCCGTTGGAAATATTACCCGAATGGTACTTCTTTCCCGTATTTCAAATACTTCGTACAGTACCAAATAAGTTATTGGGTGTTCTTTTAATGGTTTCAGTACCAATAGGATTATTGACAGTACCCTTTTTGGAGAATGTCAATAAATTCCAAAATCCATTTCGTCGTCCAGTAGCTACAACAGTCTTTTTGATCGGTACTGCAGTAGCTCTTTGGTTAGGTATTGGAGCAACATTGCCTATTGAGAAATCCCTAACTTTAGGTCTTTTTAAAATTGATTAACCGTGAAATGCCAGGACATAGGTATCTAAGGAAGATCCCGTTCTGGATCTTCCCTAGATACATCAATCAATTTTAGAATCTTATTTATGATCTATATCCGCAAATATATGGATCGTGCCGTAGATTCAAAACTCATTCTATTCTTTTTTCTTTATAAAAACGAAAAATTTTTAGAATTCCAACGGATTTAAAATTAACACTTTTTCTTAGGTAAATTGATTGAAAAATGCTTCTGTAGAGTGCCCAATATCTGTTTTACATCTTCTATGCGAAAATATTCCATTTTCATAAGATCCTCTTGACTATGACTCAAAAGGTCCAATAATGTATGTATATTGGACCTTTTGAGACAATTATAGGCCCTGGAAGGCAATTCTGATTGGTCAATAAAAATACATGTTAATGGAATTCGTTTTTTGTTTTTCTTTAAATCAGTGAATTTGTCTTGAAAGGAAAAAGGGGGTAGATTCGATCTGTTTTCATTTTCCTCGAAATTCATGTCCTTTTTTTCTGCATGTAGAAAGGGAATCAATAAATCAATCAAATTACGAGAAGCTTCATAAAGTGCTTCTTTAGGAGTTAAACTTCCATTCGTCCATACTTCTAGAAAGAGTATTTCTTGTTTTTCATTCCCATTCCCGTAAGAATGAATACTATGATTCGCATTTAGAACAGGCATGGATACAGTATCTATAGGATAACTTCCATCGTGAGATTCGTTTGTAGATTTCATATGATATCCGCGATCTCTCTTGATTTTTAATTCAATACACAAATCAATTGGTTCTGTCAGGTTAGCTATATGCTGTGTCGTGTCAACTATTTCTACAGAAGGTGGTGAGATGATATCTTGAGCGGTTATGTATTTTGGACCTCTGACGCAAATGGATGCGTCCCTAACTCCATAGAGATTACTTTTCAATACAATTTCTTTCAAATTTATTAAAATATCATGTACTGATTCTTCAATACCTACTATCGTAGAATATTCGTGCAGCACATTCTCAGATGTTGCACGTGTGATAAATGTTCCTTCTATTTCGCCAAGTAAAGCCCTTCGCATGGCAATACCTACGGTATCGGCTTGACCTTTCATAAGCGGGGACAGAACGAAACGACCATAATAAAGGCGCTTGCTGTCTACTCTTGATTCAACACATTTCCACTGTAGTGTTCGAGTGGATCCTGCTACTTCTTCTAGAACCATACTATTATTTTTATTTTCTTTATGATTATTGGATCGGATCATTGACTCATTTATTTTTCTTGGAATCTCTTGAATTCTTATTTCTACACACGTCTTTTTTTAGGGGGGCGACATCCATTATGTGGCATGGGTGTTACATCACGTACGAAACTTAATAGTATTCCGCTTCTACGAATGGCTCGTAATGCCGCATCTCTTCCGAGACCTGGACCCTTTATCATAACTTCTGCTCGTTGCATACCCTGATCCACTACTGTACGAATAGCGTTGAGTGCTGCTGCTTGAGCAGCATAAGGTGTTCCTTTTCTTGTGCCTCTGAATCCAGAAGTCCCCGCGGAAGCCCAAGAAACTACCCGACCTCGTACGTCTGTAACAGTTACAATAGTATTGTTGAAACTCGCTTGAACATGAATAACTCCTTTCGGTATTCGACGTTCATTCTTATGTGAACCAATACGTGCATTCTTACGTAAACCAATTTTTGCTATAGGTTTTGTCATATTTTATTATCTCATATTCATAAGAATAAAAAAAAATAAGGAAGAATCAGAAATATACAGAAAGATACGCGGAATATCCATTTTATATGAAAACTGATTCTTTTTTCTTTCTTTTTACATGTACATGGGTTTTTTTTCTTTTAGAAAGTTCTTTATTTAGAACTTGAGAAGAATTATCCCTGTCTCTGTTTATGTCTCGGATTGGAACAAATTACTATAATTCGCCCGCGCCTACGGATCAGTCGACATTTTTCACAAATTTTACGAACAGAAGCCCTTATTTTCATATTTTTTATTCCTTACCTTCATTCTGAATCTATTTTTTTTGGAAACAAAAATTCGTTTTTTTTTTCGAATTATACCCCTACGAGAGGGATGTTTAAAAGAATGATCTAATCGTTCGAATCTTTTTTTCGAAGTCTATAAATTATGCGTCCCCTGGTTGAATCATAACGACTCATTTCTATTTTTACTCTATCTCCGGGTAGTATACGTATAAAACTGCGTCGGATTCTCCCTGAAATATAACCTAGAATTAGATCTTGATTATCTAATCGAACTCGAAACATACCGTTGGAAAGTGACTCAGTAATTAAACCCTCATGAATCAATTTTTGTTCTTTCATTTCAGATAACCCCCTTTAAGTATCAACTACTAGAGGAAGAGTTCTATAATTCTATAATTCACTTCTCCTCTCTATTTTACAAATAGATAAATAGTAAATTCGAGAGAGTATTAAGTTACCGCAGGAGAATCACCATATATAACACAAAATTTCTCCTCCAATTTTTGCTAGTCGAGCTTCTCGATCTGTCATTATACCTCGAGCAGTAGAAAGAATTAGAATCCCCATTCCGCCTAAAATCTTAGGAATTCGTTGATAGTTGGAATAAATTCGTAGACCGGGTCGGCTGATACGCTTTAAAATAATTTTATTCCCTTTCCTAGTCTTTCTATGTCGTAAGGTTAAAACCAAGAATTTTTTTTTACTTTCTTGATGTTTTCGAACGTTTTCAATAAAACCTTCTCGTAAAAGTATTTTAACAATATTTTTAGTGATATTAGTAGATGCTATTTGAACCCTTCCCTTTTTATCCATGTCAGCATTTCTTATAGAAGTTATTATATCGGCAATAATGTCCCTACCCATGACGAATTATAGTTATTGGTGCCTCCTCATTTTTGATATAATCAACATGCTTTTTTTGTTTTAGTTTCATTTTTTTCTTTTTTATTTTTTATTGAATTCTTTTTATTATTAAATTTATTATTAAATTAGAATTTCTTTTAATTAAAAGTATATGCATGAGACACGATCTATTAATTGGATCTATTTCAGATATTCGAATTAATAGAAAATAGAATTTAAATTCTAGAATTATATATTCTATTCTATATCTATACTATGATATAAATATGATATATGATATAACTAGAAATAAAAATAGGAATGAATATACTATAAAATAGTATAATTTAATATATCAAAATATAAAATATAAATAGTCGAATAATAATAATTAATATTTAATATAATAATTATAATAATATATAATATAGAGAATAGAAATCTAAAATAAAGTATGTCCTATTTTAACCTACTAGTCTGATTTAGAAGACTATAAGACTTCGGGTGCTAATGAAACTATTTTAGTCAAATTCAACTGTCTCAATTCCCGAGCAATCGCACCAAAAATTCTAGTTCCTTTTGGATTTCCTTCTTTATCAATGATAACCGCTGCATTGTCATCATATCGTATTATCATGCCATTGTCACGTTTGAGTTCTTTACACGTGCGTACAATCACAGCTCTAATTACTTCTGACCTTTCTAGAGGCATGTTGGGCACTGCTTCTTTGATTACAGCAACAATAACATCGCCAATATGAGCATATCGTTGATTACCAGTTCCTATGATTCGAATACACATCAACTCTCGAGCTCCGCTGTTATCCGCTACATTTAAAAGGGTCTGAGGTTGAATCATATCATTTTTTTTTTTTTTTTTTTATCTCTTATTTCAATGCAAGGGACAAGGGAAAAAAGAAATATTGTCTGTCCAGAGATAAAGAAATCCGCGTTTGTTTTTTCATTCTCAATACACCTTTACTTACTTTTGTTTACCTATCCTGATCCTGAAATAACAAATTGAGTTCGTATAGGCATTTTGCATGCAGTTATTTTCATAGCTGCTTTGGCTACAGTTTCTGATACTCCACTTATTTCATAAAGTATTCGGCCCGGTTTAACAACGGATACCCAATATTCGGGGGATCCCTTCCCCGAACCCATACGTGTTTCCATAGGTCTTACTGTAACAGGTTTGTCGGGAAAGATACGTACCCATACCTTTCCACCACGACGTGCATATCGTGTCATTGATCTTCGCCCTGCTTCTATTTGTCTAGCTGTGATCCAAGCAGGTTCAAGTGCCTGAAGAGCATATCTTCCGAAACAAATATGATTGCCTCGGCAAGATATTCCCTTCATTCTACCTCTATGTTGTTTACGAAATCTGGTTCTTTTTGGGTCATAGTTGATGGTTGTTTCTGAATTCCATCTCTACTGCAGAACCGGACATGAGAGTTTCTTCTCATCCAGCTCCTCGCGAATCACTAGACGTGTTTGTTTATGGATAATGCTTATTTCTTTTACTTTTCAAAAATTTTCTAAAGTATTTAACTTTACCTCATATTGAATCATCCAAAAAGTCATACAATAAATGAAATAGAAATTCAAAAAAAAAAAAAAAAATATAAAAAGAAAAAATATAAAACAAAAGGTTACGCGGGCGAATATTGACTCTTTTCTCTTTTATTTGTAGGGTCATTTTATGACTAGTCAGAAGAAATCTATGTTATTCTTGGTTCATTCCGCCATCCTACCCAATGAATCATTAGGATTGATTCTTTTTCAATCAAATCCTATGTAGTCACAGGTTCCATCGTTCCCATAGCTTCTCCATTAATGCTTAGGCCTGAACTCTGCAATGGAGCTCCCAACAAAATCAGTTATTTGTTTCTGAGTCAATCTCCTCAGTTTTCTTAACCCGAAGCTCGATTCAATTATTCATCTATGTTTCTATTATTTATATCCTTATTCTATCTTATTATTTATTTATCTATCTTATTAGATAGATAATCTCTATATTGATTATTGATTAGATTATTATTATTTAGTAATTATTTATATTTAGATTCTTGATTATTATGATCATATATTCATTCTATTTTTTATTATATTATATTTATGTTATATTTATATGTATTTATATGTATAATATTTTATTATATTAATATTAAATATTATAATAATAATAATATATTCTATTTGATATTATAGATATTCTAATTTAGATTTTTATTATTTTATTTATATTTTTTATATTTATTATATTTATTGTATATTGATGTTGATGCTTTATCACACTGCCTTTTTTTATGGGGTGATTTTTCATAAACCATACATATTGGAATCATATATCATTGAGATCTTTATTCTCTCTTTCTATCATCCTTTCATTTTTCCACATCCCTTTTTTTTTTTCAGAATTTATAATTAGATTGATTTTTTATGAAAAAAATTTCAGTTGCTATAACTATATGATCGATTCAGTCATATAGTGACTGTTTCTTGGGATCTCGACAATACGAAGCAATAAGTTGGTTATTAGTTTTGAGTTTTTTTAGTTTTGATCGTTACTAAGTTTATAGTGGGGTCATCTTTTTTTTGTAATCTCAACTCTAAATAAAAAACTAAAACTAACGAGTCACACACTAAGCATAGCAATTATATGAAACCTAAATTAAAGAGTAAATCGAATTTTTATTCAACCTTATAGAATTATAATTGTTTGTTTTTCTATTGCTCAGCAGAATGGCGAGATAAGTAAAGGTCCATTATTCTTATTCTTGGTTTACAAATACCCAAATTTTTATGCCTAAGACTCCATAGATAGTTCTAATTGTATGGGAACAGTGATCAATTTTAGCCCGAATTGTTTGTAAAGGAACCCTACCTTCTCTGATCCATTCGACACGTGCAATCTCTTTTCCGTCGATACGCCCTGCGATTTGTACTTGAATTCCTTTTGTATCCGTTTGTTCAGTTAATTCAATAGCTTTCTTCATTGCCTTTCGAAATGAAACTCTATTTTTTAATTGTAAAGCTATATATTCTGCAAGAATATTAGGTTGTCCATAAGGCTTTTCAATTCTTGTGATAGCAATGTTGAGTCTCCGATTTACAGAACGAAACTCTTTTTGTACATTCATCTGTAATTCTTCGACTCCCCCTGTTCGTCCTTCTAATAATAAATTGGGAAATCCAATATAGATTATGACCTGAATAAAATCTATTCTTTTTTGAATCCCTATATGGGCAATTCCTTCAAAACCTGAGGATATTCTCTTCTTTTTTTGTACATAGTTCTTAATACAATTCCGTATTTTTTCATCTTCTTGTAGGTCCATGGAAAAATTTTTTGGTTGTGCGAACCAAAAAGAATGATGACTTTGAGTTGTTCCAAGTCTGAAACCTAGTGGATTTATTTTTTGTCCCATATTTTTCTACCCTTTGTTCCATTCAGATTTTTTTATAAATTTATAAATATAAAATAGGAATCGAAATTCTGTTTCTTTAGATGAATCTAAAATTTCTATTTTTCTTTTAAAACAATCTTTATATGACAAGTGGTTTTTTTTATTAGACAACTACGTCCTCGAGCCCGAGTTCTTAACTTTTTAACAATAGCGCCTCTGTTGACTTCAGCTTTACTAATAAATAAATCAGCTTCATTTAAACCCATATTATGACTAGCATTTGCTGCTGCAGAATAAACTAATTGTAAAATTGGATAAGATGCTCTATAAGGCATTAGTTCTAATATCATGAGTGTTTCCTCATAAGAACGTCCGCGAATCTGATCAATTACTCTTCGTGCTTTGAAAACAGACATACATACATATATATGTTGAGCTAAC